AGATAAGATATCTTTATAATATATATAAATTAATAATAACAGGTACAAATAGTAAATTGAGGTATCCTTTATATGACAACTTTCGACTTTCCCTCTGTTTTGGTGCCTTTAGTAGGCTTAGTATTTCCGGCAATGGCAATGGCTTCTTTATTTCTTCATGTTCAAAAAAATAAGACTGTTTAGATCTGATGAGCCCAACTCTGATCCATTTTTTTTCAACAAAGACTTGTATCATAACGCAGATACCTATTTAGTGTAAGAAGGTATAACATGCGGCGCTTCCGTCGAAAAGGGGCTCTTTGGCTTGTAGAAAGATGATATGGGGGTAAAGGAATTCTATCTTTTTGAAAAAATCTCAGGATCGCTGGATGGCTGAACTGTAAAATCGGCACATCTATATGTATATTGATGGGATCGTACGAAGGGTATGTTTTTATTTTAGATCTAACCAATTTGATAAATTACTCTTAAAGGTTCACATCAAACTAGTACTAGTTGATGCGAGTTACTTTGGAAACAAAAAGTCTAGGGTATTCTCTCAATTCCAATAAAACGAAACCAGATCAAGTATGAGTTGTCGATCAGAACATATATGGATACAACCTATAACGGGGTCGCGAAAAACAAGTAATTTCTGCTGGGCCATTATCCTTTTTTTAGGTTCATTAGGATTCTTATTGGTTGGAACTTCCAGTTATCTTGGGAGAAACTTGATATCTTTATTTCCGTCTCAGCAAATCCTTTTTTTTCCACAAGGGATTGTGATGTCTTTCTATGGGATCGCGGGTCTCTTTATTAGCTCCTATTTGTGGTGCACAATTTCGTGGAATGTAGGGGGTGGTTATGATCGATTCGATAGAAAAGAAGGAATGGTGTGTATTTTTCGTTGGGGATTCCCTGGAAAAAATCGTCGCATCTTCCTCCGATTCCTTATAAAGGATATTCAGTCCGTCAGAATAGAAGTTAAAGAGGGTATTTATGCTCGCCGTGTCCTTTATATGGATATCAGGGGCCAGGGGGCCATTCCCTTGACTCGTACTGATGAGAATGTTACTCCACGGGAAATCGAACAAAAAGCTGCCGAATTGGCCTATTTCTTGCGTGTACCGATTGAAGTATTTTGAGAAATGAGCTGAGAGAGTGAATGCTTTTTCAGCCGGAAGGAAAAACTAAAGAATCCCCCTTTTCTATACCATAACTTAACTGAAGTTTCTTCATAACGCTCATTCTAGTCAAAGAAGACGTATACGTAACGTAACAACCACAAAACAAAACCATTTTTGTGGTCTTTTATGTGTATGGAAATCTACACAACTTAATTCAATAACAAAAAAATTAAGTAACAAATCGAAAAAATGGATTCATCCTTTCTATTTTCTATCAAAGCAGTTCGAAATACATAAATTTTTTTATTCCGGACTCTGCGTAGTCAGTGAAATTTTTTAAAAATATAAGATATTTGATATAATGATAGAAAAAAATATTCATTACCTAAATAAAGCGGTTCTTTCAGGCAGTCATTAATTCGTCGAAAAGGGGAATACTTGCTTCGAATTTTACCAATTACTAGATCTGGAAACAATATAATATTTTTTTGTTAACTCTTTGAATTCGAAGTGGATTCTTAATCTATTTCTGTATTCTTTCTACATTCAAAGACTAACTCCGAAATCACAAATAAAAAACAGTGAATAGATTCATAAGTTTGATACTTTGTAATCGAACTCATGCATGAGAGAAATATTGGATGGCGTAGAGTCAACTAACGAGGTCGGTTCATTAAAAATTCATAGACGAAATGAAAAAATGTCAAAAAAGAAAGCATTCAACCCTCTTTTATATCTTGCATCTATAGTATTTTTGCCCTGGTGGATTTCTCTCTCATTTAATAAAAGTCTGGAATCTTGGGTTACTTATTGGTGGAATACTAGGCAATCTGAAATTTTTTTGAATGATATTCAAGAAAAAAAAATTCTAGAAAAATTCATAGAATTGGAGGAAATCCTTCTTTTGGAGGAAATGATCAAGGAATACTCGGAAACACATCTACAAAACCTTCGTATAGGAATCCACAAAGAAACGCTCCAATTAATCAAGATACACAATGAGGATCATATCCATACGATTTTGCACTTCTCGACAAATATAATCTGTTTCGTTATTCTAAGTGGTTATTCAATTTTGGGTAATAAAGAACTTGTTATTCTTAACGCTTGGGCTCAGGAATTCCTATATAACTTAAGTGACACAATAAAGGCTTTTTCTATTCTTTTATTAACAGATTTATGTATCGGATTCCATTCGCCCCATGGTTGGGAACTAATGATTGGCTTTGTCTACAAAGATTTTGGATTTGCTCATAATGATCAAATTATATCTGGTCTTGTTTCTACTTTTCCAGTTATTCTAGATACTCTATTTAAATTTTTGATTTTTCGTTATTTAAATCGTGTTTCTCCGTCACTTGTAGTGATTTATCATTCAATGAATGATTAAAAAA